GAAAAAACAAGGAAACGGATGATAAATAAAATTTTGGAGTAATTGAGTCAGGAATCAAAATTTGAATTCGGTATGGATAAAAGAACTTCCTATGTTATACTATTCAAGTCTTGACAACGGGTTGATTTGATAGATCAGATATTGTTATTCATGATAGTGATCCGGTTCAAGATCATCGAGAGGTAATTCATTCATTGAATTTACAGACGATAGACAAAAGATTTATCATCTCTAGGGGATTAAATCCCGAGTTATTGCGAAGTAAAAAACCGATGAGATTATGGAAGTCAATATTCTTGCATTTATTGCTACTGCACTATTCATTCTAGTTCCTACTGCTTTTCTACTTATCATTTACGTAAAAACAGTCAGTCAAAATGATTAATTCAATTGAATTTGAAAATTCAATTGAATAAAACTTTCCTTCCAAGTTCTTATCAAAAATGGACAAAGTCAAATGAAAGGGATTCCAATTTCACGTCTTAACTTAAATGAAATGAGCGCACTATAATTATAATCGGCAATTTCTAAGAGATAGATAGTATGGTATAAAAATGAATTTTTATACCATACTATCTATCTCTTAGTCTAGAAAGTTGTAATCTAGAATAAAGATAAAGGCTTAAGTTTCTATATATCAATCTACAATATTCTCTTCATATATGTGTATATTAATTCCATATCATATATTCCATATCTATATATTCCATATATTGTATGGAATTTATATAAGACCCAATTTGCTACATCTATTTGTTCCGATCAATCTGAAATAATTCTTATCTTAGGATTCTAATTCCTTTCCTTTTACTAATAAGGAAGGGGAAAACTCGCCTATTTTTATTTTAACGCCAGAACCGTGATATGAAATAAGTCGATAAAGCACAAACCGCCTTTCTAAAATTAGAATAGAAACCAAAGGGTAAATGCTCGGTATGTAACTCGCCCGAGGCAAGATCTTATTATTGCCCAGTCTCTCCTTGAACAACCACTATCTCTATATCATTTCTCATAGAAAGTGCGTATACGCTTAACAAAACGACTTCTTTTTTGAAGAGTAAAGAGGGAAATAAAAAAAAGAAAAAGGGTTTTCCTTAGTATCCGTCTATAAAGATAGTAAGAGCCCATTCCCATTGATTGAAATAGAAAATTTCGGAAGAATTTTAGGTTGCAATAAATTTCCAATCATCTGAATCCCTTTCTTTTCGAAGTACAAAGACGGGAATCGATGAAATATCTCTTTGATTGAAAGAGTATGATTCCTATCATAGATTACTCCATTGGAATCCAATGGGATTCCAAATTCAAAGATTTTAAATAGTTTAAAATGCGTTACAGAATGATCTATAAAACAATCGATACGGTTTGATTCCTGAACTCAATTAGTAGTACTTCTAAAGTCCACTTCTTCCCCACACTACGAGTGAAAGGGAAAATGTAAAGACTACCATTAAAGCAGCCCAAGCGAGACTTACTATATCCATGTGCATTATGTCCCCTATCTTCTATAAATACGAAGGAATTTTTCCATTATTCCTCACTAATAATAGTGGAATTAATGTCGCAGAGTCAAAAAGGGGTTCTACCAAACACTATTGAGAAACCAATCCAATCAATCGATTATGATTTCGAGTTTTTTGGTGCTTCAGGCGACACCCGGATTTGAACTGGGGAAAAAGGATTTGCAGTCCCCCGCCTTACCACTCGGCCATGCCGCCAAAATGATACAAAATAGAATAGATGCAATTTTTCCCGGATTACTGAATTTTTATTGTACTTGCATTTTGACTTCTGTTTTCCTTAATCCTTTATTTCCTAAAATAAAAGAAAGACCCCTTTTGATTGGATTTGATCCATCCCTTATGATGGATTGTATAGTATCTGAAAATACACAATGCTAAAAACATTCTCTCGTTTTTCTATTGAGAAATCAAATGTGTATTTGTCAGACGAGAAATTAGAACCATTGATTATTGACCCCTTAACTTCGAATTCATGAACGATTCTGGGATTTGAATTTCAAATTGTGTTTTCCTAATGACAAAATACAAATTGAGACAGAACGAATCAGTATTGATTTTTCAATCAAAAAAATTTCTCAATTTCAATTATAACAAAACATATGAGTCTGTGTAAACCCCAGAACATAAA